TGCTCCACCTTCTGCAGATGATCCAGCGGTAAAAGATTCTCTTTCAACCGAGGGGCATTAGTCAATCAATGAAAAGGAAGAAGTAGTTTAGTTCAAGAAGTAGTTTGGCTTCCCTTCCCGAATGTTGGTTTGGAGTTGACCCAGTAGCAGGAGTTGAACACAGCTGATATTGATCCGCTGCTACATCCGCTGAAAGATCTGTTGCCAGTTCTGATGGGGATAGGCATGAAGGCCAATCATTCCGGTTATCTGAGTTTCCCTCGACAATGCCGGAGATGTTATAAATCTAGAGTAACTGGTGGCAATCTCCCGACTGGCGGAGAGCGGGTATTACATGTCGAATATATAGTCTAGAAAACACTCGTTACGCCGACAATTGATAGTGCTAGCACGGAACTTATCAACGCTGCTCTTACACTAGGAAGAGTCTCTAAGACCTATAGGTAGGCCAATTAGACTGAATTAGTCAGTCTATCGATTACCTGTGAGATATGTCCATTAACTGCTTTACTTGCTAATGATAGGTTAACCCGAAGGTAAGAAGTGATTGAATGAGCGTGTGGTAGTATGAATTCCTTCCCTGCGGAGGTAGGGATTCCTGGAAGATCTGTTATATGGCATCGGAATGGTTTAGGGCAGAACCATTGTATATAATAACCCGTGCCACGATCATGTCTTTGCATTTGACAGTGATATATAATGGGCGGACATGCCCTGTTCCATCTGGGGTCATTTCCTCATCAGTGAAGGTGATGTAGTTTGTCGCTAGAATCGATCCCACGAGGTTCTGAAATTTGTCTACAGAGACATCCTTGGGGACGTGAGCTTCATTCAAACACTTTCAACAGGGCAGGTGGCTTTCAGAGGCAAGCAGCAGAGAGAGGAAATCTTCGAGGGCATCTTCTCAAGTTGTTCCACGATATCATATTCACTGCGTTTGAAGCAACTCAGGAACTTCTTAGCCTCTTCCTCAGACACTTTCTTTTTTTTTAACCTCCACTTTTGATTCTCGAATTCTCTCTAAAGGGGATTCCTCCTCACTTTCCTTGGCTTTCCGTTTTTTCTAGCGGAAGGAAGTTCTCATTTTGAAACCCGCGAGCTTAGGGTGCGCATTTTCGTTGAAAGAGGAAAGATAAAGGAATTTATTCCCCGCTCCATTGGCTTACGAAAAGGTTTTCCAAACACCAGACATTGGTAAAAGTACTAAACGTAAGACTTGGGTTTACCCATACCACTCATACGGACAAGCTTCGGATTAGGATTCTGATCGGGTTACCTTCAGGTGCTCCTTATTATATTAATAGTGACACGTGAGAGATCTGACCTTTATACCCAAAGGTATGCAAAAGGAACAACTCCCATATTGTCACTAGATTCTGAGCATTTCTCCCTTGCAGTAGCGACACAGTCAGCACAGGCTTTAGACGAAGTAGAAGAGAGAAAGTCCTATCTTTCGAGTTACTAAGCATCTCGATCTAGTAAAATAGCAAATTCGAAACTTGGGGGGAAATCTTCCTGAATAGCTAAAGCCAAAGAAAGACCAGTAATGACATACTCTACAACGAGTAGAAAAGAAAGAGCCTTCTCTCATTACACGGATTTCGCACTTTTAACCGACAGAACAGGCTAGGAGGTATAGCTTGGATTCGGATTATAAGATGGATAGACATAGACACAGGCCTTACTTCTTACTCTTACCCAGGCCGGGAGATGCTCTATCTTTCCCGATCGACATTGTAAGAAAACTAGCACTTTAATCTGAAAGTGGTGAGGCATCAAAGGCAAAGGCCCAACCAACAAAGGCATTAGTATCAGATTCAAGGTTTTCAGCCGGATCGAGCTGCATTCTATTCTGGTTGGGAAAGCGGCGAAAGTTCCATTCATCCGGGATTACAATCTCCATCAGCCAATGCAGAAGGTAAGCCAGACGGGAATGTAGGTGACAATAAGATGGATGTGTCTGGCACCAACCCACTGGTTGAGAGGAAAGAAAAGGGGATCCAAATTTCCCATCAATCAATTGAGGGCTTTCCGGACCTTCCCCACCCCTCTTTCCATTCTTCCTTCCCCTCTCACTCCCCCTTTTTCAAGAAAGAAGCCCCGCTCCCTAAGAAGGGGCCCCTCTCTGATAAGGAAGGAAACGAAAGAATCTCCATTTTATGACAAATCCGGTCCGATGGCTGTTCTCCACTAACCACAAGGATATAGGGACTCTATATTTCATCTTCGGTGCCATTGCTGGAGTGATGGGCACATGCTTCTCCGTATTGATTCGTATGGAATTAGCACGACCCGGCGATCAAATTCTTGGTGGGAATCATCAACTTTATAATGTTTTAATAACGGCTCACGCTTTTTTAATGATCTTTTTTATGGTTATGCCGGCGATGATAGGTGGATCTGGTAATTGGTCTGTTCCGATTCTGATAGGTGCACCTGACATGGCATTTCCACGATTAAATAATATTTCATTCTGGTTGTTGCCGCCAAGTCTCTTGCT